TATTCATGAAATGGGTTGGATTGGTATTATTCTGGATACGGCAAAATCATTTGATTCGATCTAATAAGTACCTTGTGTCAGAATTGAGAAATTCTATGGCTAGAATCTTTAGTATTCTCTTATTTATCACCTGTGTCTACTATTTAGGCAGAATGCCATCGCCTATTGGTACTAAGAAACTGAAAGAAACCTCAGAAACGGAAGAAAGCGATGTAGAAACAACTTACGAAACGAAGAAGACGAAACAGGAACAAGAGGGATCCACTAAAGAAGACAAAGATAGCCCGGTTTACGAAGATTCTTATCTTGATATCCATCAAGATAATTGGGAATTGGGAAAACTTAAAGAAGAGAAAACTTATTTTTGGTTTGAAAAACCTATTTTAACTTTTCTTTTCGATTATAAACGATGGAACCGCCCATTGAGATATTTAAAAAATGATAGGTTTGAAAATGCTATACGAAATGAAATGGCACAATATTTTTTTTATATATGCCCAAATAAAGGAAAAAATCGAATCTCTTTTACATATCCGCCAAGTTTATCAACCTTTTCAGAAATGATAGAGCGAAAAATTTCTTTCTACACGACAGAAAAACTATACCACGAAGAGCTATATAATTATTGGATTTATAATAACGAACAAAAAAAATACAACTTAAGGAACGAATTTTTAAGTAGAATACAAAATTTAGAAAAAGAGAAAGGATCTTTTGCTTTAAATATACTAGAAAAAAGAACCAGATTATGTGATGATGAGCATGAACAAGAATATTTACCCAAAATGTATGATCCCTTTTTGAATGGACCTTATCGCGGAACAATAAAAAATGTGGATTCAGATGAAATCATGACTGATTTAATAACTTCAAGAGTGGATTCCTTAGAAATATTGTGGATAAATAAAATTCATGGTCTATTTCCTAAAAATTCTCAAACCTTTGAACATAAACATAAAAAGAATAGGTTTGATTCTGATGAGAAATTTTTATCGAATTCCATTGAGGATTCCTTAACCTCAATTGAAAAATTTTATTTTGAACGTGCGCAAGGAATAGATTCAGAAAGTCAAATAAACTCTTTTAAATTTTTATTCGATGTAATTACAACTGATCCAAATGATCTAATAAAAATTAGAAAAAATTCTATTGGAATGGAAGAAATTAGTAAAAAGGTCTCTAGATGGTCATACAAATTAACAGATGATTTGGAAGAAGAAGATGACGAAGAATCGCTGGAAGACCCTGAAATTCGGTCAAGAAAAGGGAAACGCATAATAATTTATACTGATACTGATAACGATCAGAGTACTAATTCGAGTGCTACTAATAATACTACTAGTAATACTAGTGATGAAGAAGACGAGGTGGCTTTGATACGTTATTCACAACAATCGGATTTTCGCCGTGGTATAATCAAAGGATCTATGCGTGCTCAAAGACGTAAAACAATTATCTTGAAAATATTTCAAGCAAATGTGCATTCTCCACTTTTTTTGGATCGAATAGACAAAACATTTTTTTTTTCGTTTTTTAATATATTTAAAATTAGGAATTGGTTAGGGAAAACCTCAGAATCTCAAATTGATTATTTTGAGCAAGAACATACAAAAGAAAACGAGAAAACAAACAAAGAGAAAAAAGAGGAAAATGAACGAATAGCAATATCAGAGGCTTGGGATAACTTTCTATTTACTCAAGCAATAAGAGGTTTAATATTAGTAACCCAATCTTTTCTTAGAAAATATGTTCTATTTCCCGTATTAATAATAGCTAAAAATATTAGTCGTATGTTATTGTTTCAATTCCCCGAATGGTACGAGGATTGGAAGGAATGGAATGGAGAAATGCATGTTAAATGTACTTATAATGGTGTTCAATTAGCAGAAACGGGATTTCCCAAAAATTGGTTAAGCGAGGGTATTCAAATAAAGATTCTATTTCCTTTTTGTCTGAAACCTTGGCAAAAATCTAAGGTACGATTTAATCATGGAGATCAGCAAAGGCAAAAAAAAGAGAAAAAAGATCACTTTTGTTTTTTAACAGTTTGGGGAAGAGAAGCAGAGCTACCTTTTGGGCCTCCCCGAAAACGACCTTCTTTCTTTGAACCCATTTTTAAAGAACTCAAAAAAAAAACGATAAAAGCGAAAAAGAAAATTTTACAAGTTATAAGAGTTTTCAAAGAAAGAGGAAATGGGGTTCTAAAAGTTTCAAAAAAAAAAACAAGATGGGTCATCAAAATAATTCTATTTATGGACCTAATAATGAAAGAACTTGAAAAAGTAAAACCCATATTAAAATCGAGTAGAGTTAAAATATATGAATCGACTAAAAATAAAAATGGAAGAGATTCTAATATAAATAATCAGATTCTTCGCGAATCGACGATTTCAAATCAATTCCTGAATTGTGGAAATGCAAATTATTCACTCATCGAAACAAAAATGAAAGATCTTGCTAATAAGACAATCACAATTAGGAGTCAAATAAAAGGAATCACAAAAGACAAGAAAAAAATGGTTCTAACTTATGATGATAAAAGATCGGAATTACAGAAGGATATTTGGCAAATATTTAAAAGAAAAAATATCCGATTAATACGTAAATCGCATTATTTTATAAAATCTTTCATTGAAAAAATATACATGAATCTATTACTATGTATCATTAAGATTCCAAGTTTTAAATCAACAAACAAAATTTTAACTAAATACATTTATAATGATAAAACAAATCAAGAAGGAATTGAAAAGACAAATCAAAAAATAATGAACTTTATTTCGACTATAAAAAAGTCGTTTTATAATCTTTTTTATAATACTAATTTTAGTATTAGCAACAAAAATTCTAATATTTATTGGGACTTATCTTCTTTGTCTCAAGCATATATATTTTACAAATTCTCGCAAAATCAATTACTTAACAAATATGCTTTGAAATCTGTACTTCAATATCATAACACCTATCCTTTTCTTACAGATATAATAAAGAATTATTGTACAACACAAGGAATATTTGGTTCCAAACCAAAGCATAAGAAAATACATAAGTATAGAACGAATAAATGGAAAATGTGGTTAAGGGGTCATTATCAATATAATTTATCTCAGACTAAGTGGTCTTATTTAGTACCAAAAAAATGGCAAAATAGGGCCAACCAATGTCGTATAATTCAAAAAAAAGACTCAACGAAATCGGATTTATATAAAAAAGAAAAAGACCAATTAATTCATTATATGAAAGAAAATTACTATGCAGTAAATTCATTGATGAGTCAAAAAGACAAATGGAAAAAACATTTCGGATATGATATTTTATCATATAAATATATAAATTTTGAGGATAATAAAAACTCATATATTTATGAATCGACGTTCCAATTACAAGAAGTGGAAAACAAAAAAATTTCATCTAATTTCAATACACTAAAACCCGAACCATTTTATGGATTGATAAGGATAGTTATTAATAATTATCTAGAAAAAAGATTTCTCATTAATACGGACAAAAATATGGATAGACTATTTTTAAATTATAAAATTCCCCATTTCTGTATTAGAAATAATATTGATATCGAGACCCGGGCCAATACGCCTATCAACACCAAGATTCATAATACCAAGATTCATAAAAATACTAAAAATCTAAATTATCAAAAATTAAAAAAAAATTCCTTTTTTGATTGGATGGGAATGAATCAAGAAAAATTCTATTGTAGCATATCAAATCTGAAACCTTGGTTTTTCCCAGAATTTGTACTACTTTTTAATGCGTATAAAATAAAACCGTGGATCATACCTACCAAATTACTTATTTTTCATTTTTATTTCTATGAAAATATTAGTATTAGTAAAAGTAAAAAGATCAATGTAAAAAAAAAAAATGAACAACAAGGTCAAGGAAATCTTGTATTAGATTTACGAAAACAAAATGAAAAAGATGTTGAGACAGATTATACAGGAACAGACATTAAAAAAGGTAGAAAAAAAAAACAATCTAAGAGCAAGAAAGAAGCAGAACTCAATTTCTTCTTGAAAAAATATTTTCTTTTTCAATTAAGATGGGATGATCTCTTGAATCAAAGAATCATCAATAATATAAAGGTATATTGTCTTCTACTTAGACTGATGGATCCAAAGGAAATGGCTATATCTTCAATTCAAAGAGGAGAGATGCATCTAAATGTAATGTTGATTCAGAAAGATCTAACTCTTACAGAATTGGTAAAAAGAGGCATATTTATTGTCGAACCAATTCGTCTATCTATGAAAAGGGATGGAAAAGATATTATATATCAAACCATAGGTATTTCATTGGTTGATAAGACTAAACGCCAAACTGATGGAAAATACATAATAAAAAAAGAATATGTTGATAAAAAAAAATTTCATGAATCTGTTGCACAACACAGCAATATACTTATGACTAAAAACAAAAATTATTATGATTTCCTTGTTCCTGAAAATATTCTATCCCCCAGACGTCGTAGAGAATTGAGAATTTTCATTTGTTTTAATTCTCAGAATTGGAATATTATGGGTGGAAATCCAATATTATGTAATCAAAACAACATAAACAACTGTGGACAATTTTTGAATAAGGAAAAACATCTTAATACATATACAAAGAAATTCATTAAATTCAAATTTTTTCTTTGGCCCAATTATCGATTAGAAGATTTAGCTTGTATGAATCGTTATTGGTTTGATACCAATAATGGCAGTAATTTCAGTATATCAAGAATACATATGTATCCACGATTCAGAATTCTTTAAAATTATTTAATTATATTTAAATTCTTTAATTGTATTAATAGTATATAATAAATATAAATATAACATAGTATATTTCCTCTATATCTTATATCTATTTTTCTTTATCGAAAAAACATTTTCTTTCCTGAATAGGAAAATCTAAAAAAAAAAAATGGATCGTTCCTTTTTATCCAAATCAAATTKWMAATTTGATTTGGATAGAAAAAATTCTATATGAAGAAATGATAAATTTTTTTGTACTAAATTCAAATAACTGCAAATAACACGTATAATAAATATTTTTATTTTTCCTGATCGGTAAAATTCGCGTAAAAGAAAAAAAAAAGAAAATTTTGGTTTTATGGTAAAAAATTCATTCATCTCGGCTATTCGACAAGAAAAAGAAAAAAACTGTGGATCTATTGAATTTCAAGTATTTAGTTTCACTGATAAGATACAAAGACTTACTTCACATTTAAAATTACATAAAAAAGATTTTTTATCACAAAGAGGTCTACGAAAAATTCTGGGAAAACGTCAACGGCTGTTGGATTATTTGTCAAAGAAAAATCAAGTACGTTATAAGAAATTGATTAACCAGTTGGGTATTCGGGAGTCAAAAACTCGTTAATTTTAAGTTTAAGATTGGTTTTAATTTTTTCTTTAGTTATTAAATTTTGCATTTTGATCAACTTCATTTTGCTAAATTCATGGAATACTGAATTGAATTAAGGAAGAAAAGTTATGACTGTACCAGCTACAAGAAAGGATCTCATGATAGTGAATATGGGTCCTCACCACCCATCAATGCATGGTGTTCTTCGACTAATTGTTACTCTCGATGGTGAAGATGTTATTGATTGTGAACCTATATTGGGTTATTTACATAGAGGAATGGAAAAAATAGCGGAAAATCGAACAATTATACAATATTTGCCTTATGTAACACGGTGGGATTATTTAGCCACTATGTTCACAGAAGCAATAACAGTAAATGCACCAGAACGATTAGAAAGCGTTCAAGTACCTAAAAGAGCTAGTTACATTAGAATAATTATGCTAGAACTGAGTCGTATAGCTTCTCATTTATTATGGCTTGGACCTTTTATGGCAGATATCGGTGCACAGACTCCCTTTTTCTATATTTTCAGAGAAAGGGAATTGTTATATGATCTATTCGAAGCCGCTACAGGTATGCGAATGATGCATAATTATTTCCGTATTGGGGGAGTTGCTACCGATTTACCTTATGGCTGGATAGAGAAATGTTTGGATTTTTGCGATTATTCTTTAACAGGAATTGTTGAATATCAAAAACTTATTACGCGTAATCCTATTTTTTTGGAACGCGTTGAAGGAGTGGGCATTATTGGTAGAGAGGAAGCAATAAATTGGGGTTTATCAGGACCAATGTTACGGGCTTCTGGAATCCAATGGGATCTTCGTAAAGTTGATAGTTATGAGTGTTACAATAAATTTAATTGGGAAGTCCAATGGCAAAAAGAAGGAGATTCGCTAGCTCGTTATTTAGTACGAATCGGTGAAATGAAGGAATCTATAAAAATTATTCAACAGGCTCTAGAAGGAATTCCTGGAGGACCTTATGAGAATTTAGAAGTCCGACGTTTTGATAAAGCAAAAAATTCCGAATGGAATAATTTTGAATATAGATTTATTACTAAAAAACTTTCACCCAATTTTGAATTGTCGAAGCAAGAACTTTATGTGAGAGTAGAAGCCCCAAAAGGAGAATTAGGAATTTATTTGATAGGAGATAGTAGTGTTTTCCCTTGGAGATGGAAAATTCGTCCACCCGGTTTTATCAATTTGCAAATTCTCCCTCAACTAGTTAAAAGAATGAAATTGGCAGATATCATGACGATATTAGGTAGTATAGATATCATTATGGGAGAAGTTGATCGTTGAAATGATAATTGATAGAACAGAAGCGGAAATACAAGCTATAAATTCTTTTTCTAGATCGGAATCTTTAAAAGAAGTCTATGGACTCATATGGATCTTTGTTCTTATTTTCACCCTTATATTGGGAATAACAATAGGGGTACTAGTAATTGTGTGGTTAGAAAGAGAAATATCTGCAGCAATACAACAACGCATTGGGCCTGAATATGCCGGTCCATTGGGAATTCTTCAAGCTATAGCAGATGGAACCAAATTAGTTTTTAAAGAAGATCTCCTCCCATCTAGAGGAGATATTCGTTTGTTCAGCGCGGGACCGTCTATAGCGGTCATATCTGTTCTACTAAGTTATTTAGTAATTCCTTTTGGATATCACCTTGTTTTGGCCGATCTTAGTATAGGCGTTTTTTTATGGATCTCCATTTCAAGTATTGCCCCTATTGGACTTCTTATGTCAGGATATGGGTCGAATAATAAATATTCTTTTTCAGGTGGTCTACGGGCTGCTGCTCAATCTATCAGTTATGAAATACCATTAACTCTATGTGTGTTATCAATATCTCTACGTGTGATTCGGCAAAACATTATTATTTTCCCTCTTTTCTAGAACTAGAAATAGAATAAAGAAATTGAATATATTATATTCGATGGATATTTTCTTTTTTTATTTATCATTAGGGTTGATGAATTAAGCTAGATAGTTAGATGAGTAAAAGCAAACTGCTTATAAATTTGCAGTAAGAGGATTAAATCTCATTCTCTATGTACGAGAATAGAAACATAAGCAGTATAAACTGTTTACCCCAAGGTTAAGATTCTTTGACCAATTATCATATCTTGAAGCGGGTACAAAAGATCACCCGTATGGGGTTTCCACTACTGTCTTGTATTTATTATCATACTGGAGATCAATAAAAAATCAGTGGACAGTTAGGAACACCAAGGTACACAAAAGATTAGTAATGGAGATAATTTAAGATAAAAAAAAGGATTTTTTTGCATAAAGCTTTGGATAAAACGAATCATAATGAGGACTTTAAGTTGGTAGAAATGACCAAGTAGTACTTCTCCACGATTCCGATCTCGAGTATGCTCCTATTCACTGATTAAAGAAATGACTATAAAAAACGAATTAATCCTTTATTTTTTTTTTTCAGAGTACCCCCTCTCCTCTGAGAAAGAAGAATAGGACAGGAGCAAAAGAAATAGAATGCAAAATATCGAATGGGAAAAATGAAACAAAAAAATACGATACAAGATATTTATTTCTTATTTCTTTTCCCCATTCAATATTCATATCTACTATATACATACATGGAATTCTTAATCATAAATTTGGAATTAATGATCAATTCTTTCTAACTAATTCTTTCTTTAGAGTTATTGATAAAACCTAATTTATTGATATAACGAGTATTTTATTTAAGGATTAAGTTATTACCGAATAAAGAGAAATTGTAATTTTAATGGAAAAGATCAATTCGGAAGCGCTTTTTATTCTAGCAGACGGAATTTCGTTGGTCTAATTTTGGACTTCCCGGTATTAGAATTCGAATCTAAAAATTACAATAATACCAAACAAGTACTTACATTTATTTGTGACCATAGAGGAGCCGTATGAAGCTGAGGTCTCATGTACGGTTTTGAAATAGCGATATGAACAGTAATGTTATTATCGACTATGATTATCTAACAGTTCAAGTACAGTTGATATAGTTGAGTCACAGTCAAAATATGGTTTTTGGGGGTGGAATCTTTGGCGCCAGCCTATAGGGTTTGTTGTTTTTCTAATTTCTTCTCTAGCAGAATGTGAGAGATTACCTTTTGATTTACCAGAAGCAGAGGAGGAATTAGTAGCAGGTTATCAAACAGAATATTCGGGTATTAAATATGCTCTATTTTACCTTGCTTCTTACCTAAATTTATTAGTTTCTTCATTATTTATAACAGTTCTTTACTTAGGCGGGTGGAATTTCTCTATTCCGTATATATCTATTCCTGAATTTTTCGGAATAAATAAAATGACAGGAGTTTTTGGAATAACAATTGGTATATTTATTACATTAGCTAAAGCTTATTTGTTTTTGTTCATTCCTATCACAGCAAGATGGACTTTACCTAGACTGAGAATGGACCAACTTTTAAATTTTGGATGGAAATTTCTTTTACCTATTTCTCTGGGTAATCTATTATTGACAACTTCTTTCCAACTTATTTACCTATAAAGAATAGAATAAGATAATGATATTCTCCATTCATAACTGATCTTAAACAAGAGAAAGAAACATCAAATTATTCACGGAGATCTACAATATGTTCCCTATGGTGACCGGGTTCATAAATTTTGGTCAACAAACAATACGGGCGGCAAGGTACATTGGTCAAAGTTTCATAATTACCCTATCCCATACAAATCGTTTACCTATAACTATTCAATATCCTTATGAAAAATCGATCACATCAGAACGTTTCCGCGGTCGAATTCATTTTGAATTTGATAAATGTATTGCTTGTGAGGTATGTGTTCGTGTATGTCCCATAGATCTACCCGTTGTTGATTGGAGGTTTAAAAGAGAGATTAAAAAGAAACAATTGTTTAATTATAGTATTGATTTTGGAGTCTGTATATTTTGTGGTAATTGTGTCGAGTATTGTCCAACAAACTGTTTATCAATGACTGAAGAATATGAACTTTCAACTTATGATCGTCACGAATTAAATTATAATCAAATTGCATTAGGTCGGTTACCAATGTCAGTAATTGGAGATTACACAATTCAAACAATTATGAATTCCAGTCAAATCAAAATGGATAAAGATAAACCCCTTGATTCAAGAACGATTACTGATTACTAATATTTATTTATATTAAAGATAAACAGAAACATCTTTTTTTTTATGAGAACCTAATAAACTTATTTTATTAACTATTGATTATTGAGAATCACTCTTTGATTTAAACTGTGAATATGTATTTTCTTAATTATTTTAAAATATTAAAAAATTAGAATCTCTAAAAGAAAAAAGAAAAGATTGGCCGATAATTTTAATAACTTTATCTATATCCACAGTAATCCATCCATATTAAGATTTAATTGCATTAAAAACTCATCATATATAAGAAAAAAATAAGGGGAACACCCCTCTCTTTCCTGGACTATTTAGTAAGGTCATGAAACATTTTGACTGATTTTTCTCTTATACATAATGAATTTACCTGGACCAATACATGATATACTCGTAGTATTTCTGGGATCATTTCTTATATTAGGAGGTCTAGGAGTAGTATTGTTTACTAATCCAATTTATTCCGCCTTTTCGTTGGGATCGGTTCTTGTTTGTATATCCTTATTCTATATTTCATCAAACTCCTTTTTTGTAGCTGCCGCCCAGCTTCTTATTTATGTGGGAGCCATAAATGTCTTAATCATATTTGCTGTTATGTTCGTGAATGGTTCAGAATATTCTAATGACTCCTATCTTTGGACTATTGGAGATGGAGTCACTTCACTGGTTTGTATAAGTATTCTTTTTTCACTAATTACTACTATTGCAGATACGTCATGGTACGGAATCATTTGGACTACAAGATCAAATCAGATTATAGAGCAAGACTTTATAAACAACGTTCAACAAATTGGAATTCATTTATCAACGGATTTTTATCTTCCGTTTGAACTAATTTCGATAATCCTTTTAGTTTCTTTGATAGGGGCCATTACTATGGCTCGTCAATAATAAATAGTTTAGTTATAATAAAAAAAAAAATGTAGTTTAATCTACTGTCAATATTCCCTTTTTTATGTAATCGCTCAATTCTAGTCAATCAACTTGGTTGAATTTTTGTTCATATTGAAACGAATCGAGGTTGATCAGGAGTTAGTCAATGATGTTCGAACATGTACTTTTTTTGAGTGTCTATTTATTTGCAATCGGTATCTATGGATTGATCACAAGTCGAAACATGGTTAGAGCACTTATGTGTCTTGAACTTATACTAAATTCGGTTAATATGAATCTCGTACTATTTTCTGATATATTTGATAGTCGCCAATTAAAAGGCGAGATTTTCTCAATCTTTATTATAGCAATTGCAGCGGCAGAAGCTGCTATTGGGCTAGCTATTGTTTCGTCGATCTATCGTAACAGAAAATCAACTCGTATTAATCAATCAAGTTTGTTGAAAAATTAGCCATACCTATAATATAAATACATATAAATAGAATATATATATAGAAATTGTAGAAAAAACTTTCTATAAAATATCATTTCAGTGTCTTTTATATATTTATCTAGAAATAATACTAAATATGTATACTAATATTTTATGTATAGTAATATTTCAATATATATTTATATTGAAATATTGACGATCTATTAGTCAACGTGAAGTTGCACGTGTGATTCATGCGACTCATATGATCATGGTTGTCGAAAGATAAATCAAAGTCTCTTGGTACCTTCTGATGAACAAATTTATAAAAATTTTGATTCTTAAGATTTTTTTTGATAAATCATTGATTCATCTGGTTTCCATATATAAAGAAAATATAAATAATAAATTATATAATTATTTATTATTATTATTTTTTTTTTACTTTACCAGATCGAAAATTTTTTATGTTCAAAACTGGAATTTATAGACCCAATGTCACATTCAGTAAAAATTTATGATACATGTATAGGGTGCACTCAATGTGTACGAGCCTGCCCCACAGATGTATTGGAAATGATACCTTGGGACGGATGTAAAGCTAAGCAAATTGCTTCCGCGCCAAGAACGGAAGACTGTGTAGGTTGTAAAAGATGTGAATCTGCCTGTCCAACAGATTTTTTGAGTGTCCGTGTTTATTTATGGCATGAAACAACTCGCAGCATGGGTCTATCTTATTGATACGTTATAATAAATTCCACTTGAATCGTTTGATTCCTTTTTACCGACAAAAGCCCGTGCTCAAAAGAATATATTTTCTTGAGCACGGGCTTTTTGGTCAAAACGCATCTTGTCTTTATCACGAGTTATTTCCCTTGGTTAACAATACTTGTAGTTTTGCCAATATTTGCGGGTTCCTCAATTTTCTTTCTCCCTCAGAAAGGGAATAAGGTATTTAGATGGTATACAATATGTATTTGTTTATTAGAACTCCTTATAACAACCTATGTCTTCTGTTATCATTTCCAATTGGATGATCCATTAATTCAATTAGAAGAGGATGCTAAATGGATAAATATTTTCAATTTTCACTGGAGACTGGGAATCGACGGACTTTCCATAGGACCTATTTTACTAACAGGATTTATCACTACTTTAGCTACTTTAGCAGCTTGGCCTGTTACTCGAAATTCGCGATTGTTCTATTTCCTGATGTTAGCAATGTACAGTGGTCAAATAGGATTATTTTCTTCTAGAGATCTTTTACTTTTTTTTATCATGTGGGAGTTAGAATTAATTCCTGTTTACTTACTTTTATCTATGTGGGGAGGAAAGAAACGTTTGTACTCGGCTACAAAGTTTATTTTGTACACTGCGGGGGGTTCCATTTTTCTCTTAATAGGAGTTCTAAGTATGGGTTTATATGGTTCCAATGAACCGACATTGGATTTTGACAGATTAGCTAATCAGTCATATCCTGTAACATTAGAAATAATATTCTATTTGGGCTTCCTTATTGCTTATGCTGTCAAATCACCGATTATACCCCTACATACATGGTTACCAGATACCCATGGAGAAGCACATTACAGTACATGTATGCTTCTAGCGGGAATCTTATTAAAAATGGGAGCATATGGATTGATTCGTATCAATATGGAATTATTACCACATGCTCACTCTATATTTTCTCCCTGGTTAGTGATAGTGGGGACAATCCAAATAATTTATGCAGCTTCAACCTCGCTTGGTCAACGCAATCAAAAAAAAAGAATAGCCTATTCTTCTGTATCGCACATGGGTTTCACAATTATAGGAATTGGTTCTATAACCGACATGGGACTCAACGGAGCCATTTTACAAATACTCTCTCATGGATTTATTGGTGCTGCACTTTTTTTCTTGGTAGGAATGAGTTGTGATAGAATACGTCTTGTTTATCTCGACGAAATGGGGGGAATATCCATTCCAATGCCAAAAATATTTACCATGTTTAGTAGTTTCTCGATGGCTTCTCTTGCATTGCCGGGAATGAGTGGTTTTGTTGCGGAATTAGTAGTATTTTTTGGACTAATTACCAGTCCAAAATATCTTTTAATGCCAAAAATAGTAATTACCCTTGTAATGGCAATTGGAATGATATTAACTCCTATTTATTTGTTATCTATGTTACGGCAAATGTTTTATGGATACAATTTTTTCAATGTTCTAAACTCAAATTTCGTGGATTCTGGACCACGAGAACTATTTGTTTCAATCTGTATCCTTTTACCCGTAATAGGAATTGGTATTTATCCCGATTTCGTTCTTTCTTTATCAGTTGACAAGATACAAGCTATCCTATCTAATTATTTTCATAGATAGTTTTTTTTCTTAATGAGATAGAAAGTCTTCTAATTTTCAATTAGAATATTTTTGAAACTATTCGCTGTACAACGAAAAAAAAAATAATAAAGTGAATTAGAAAGATGTATCCCAAGTTTTTAAGAACTGTTTGAATYWWRATTCAAACAGTTCTTAAAAACTCACACAAATTTCCGTTATATGTGTCTTACTTATTCCGCATGTAATTTCTACAATTTAATTAGATTTTATGTGAATGAACCATAACTATGTAGACCTATTCCTAATAGATTGATCCCAAAATAGCATATCCAAATTATAAGAAATCCTATAGAAGCTACAAGTGCCGAATTCGTACCGTGCAAACTTTGATTTGTTCTAGTATGTGAATAAATCGCGAATATGGTCCAAGTAATAAATGCCCAAGTTTCCTTGGGGTCCCAATTCCAATAAGACCCCCATGCTTCGTTAGCCCATACTGCTCCAGAAAGAATACCTATGGTTAAAAAGGTAAACCCTAAACTAATAACACGATAACTCCAATAATCCAAACGTTGAATTAATTGATATTTATAATAATTTGGAAATGAAAGAAAAGAAGTGCTTTTAACAACACTTCTTTTTTCGTTCAAGTATTCGATCTTCCCAAAGAAAAATGACTTAATTAATATTAATAAATTTTTGCTTCTAAAAAAAATATCGATGTTTTTTCGAAATGTAATGACTAAAAAAGCGACTGATAATAACGAACCACATAAAAGAGCCGCATAGCTCAATAACATCATACTTACATGCATCATTAACCACTGAGATTGTAGAGCAGGTACTAATATTGCTGATTGATGCATTTTACTTGAAAGACCAGATGTAGCGAAACCTTGAGTAAAAATGGCACTTGGCGCGGTTATTATGCTTAAATCATTTTTTTGATTCCATAGCTTGGAAACCATATGAATAATGGAAAAACTCCACGAAAGGAAGATTAATGACTCGTATAAATTACTTAATGGAAAATGTCTCGAAGAAATCCAACGAATAACTAATAATCCTGTTAGAGAAAAAAAAGAAGCTAACATTCCTTTTTCCGACGAATGGCGTAATCCGATGATTTCATGAACTGATAGAATCATCAAATGAATCGCAATCACAATTGAAACGATCGAAAAAGAGAGATGAGTTAATATATGTTCTAAAGTCGCAAATATCATACATAAAAAGGGTCTCATTACAGAATTGAAATCGGGAATTAAATACATTATAAGATCTATTCTATCTCTTTTAGAGTATGCCGCCACTCGGACTCGAACCGAGATGCTCTAGCACTGCTTCCTAAGAGCAGCGTGTCTACCAATTTCACCATAGCGGCTTACTTACTTGAAATAATAATAGTCAATTCATGTTGAATCGTCTAGATGTAGATTCTAGAATCCGATATAGTTATCCGTTAGGAAATGGATGAATAAGGGTTCTTTTAAACTCTTTTGTTTAAACTAAAGTATTCTTTTTTTGTTTTAATAACACTTAGAAAACTTAGAAAGATCTTTTTTATCAAAAAAAAAAAAAAGAAATATAAATTAAATAAATAAATATAAATTAAATAAATAGGATTATTTTATACATATCAAAATATAATTACTAAATTTAGTAAATGAAATTAGAAATTAAAAAACTCGTTTTATAAAAATAAAAATCTTGTTTTTAGTCTACTTTTTAATGTATTTAGTGTAATTTAATTAATTATTCTAATTATATAGTGATTATATAGAAAATATATATATATAATAATTATATTTTGTTGTTTGTTATGTACATAATTTTAATTTTGATCTTGAGATAGACATATAATAAAACAGTTTTAATATTCATTATAATTACATTTTATTTCTTTTCCTAATGGAAAAAAAATTTCTACTGGGAAAAGAAATAAAATAATACTTAGAACCAAACTAGCAGACAGATAAGTTAATATTCGACATAAAATAGCTGCTAGTTCTAACTAATCTTGAGGAGGTAAATAAATGGATAAGTTAATGAAAAATTTTCATATTTTATATATGGAAAAGTTCTTTTAATCACGGAATTCAAATTATTCCAAGATTTTCTTATTTGTTTGCCGAACAAAAAAACTTTTTGAATTTCCCGTAGAAACTGACTTTGCTAAAGAAAAGGCTTTTATTGCAACTAAGTTTCCCTTTTTCTTCCAAATATTTCTACGAATACGTTTTTTTGATATAGAAGTACGTTTTTTTGGAACTGCCATAAAAAAAAGAGTTCTTCCTTTTTATTGTTGTATGTGAAAGACATGTATTGATCAATATGGATCGTTTTTTTTGAGTTTTAGTCATTTTATATATTATATTTAATTTCGTCGATAATCTTTTTTTTTTTTTAACAATACAAATATATTGTTTATATATACATGTGTGTTAGATATATAATAAACTAGGAAAAAATAGAGGAAAAGAAAGAAAAATTTTAAAAGGAATTTTCTAGTAGTTAATATGTTAAACAAGACATTCCGTTAGCTAAGAAAAGGAACTTTCATTTTACGTTTTTTTTTATTCAGTTCTAGAATATAAGAAGTAAGGATTTTTATAAGATTTCTGATATTTTCTTATCTTATTGGATTTCAATCCAATCAATCAATTTCATAAAAAATAGAAATTAGGTAATTTAAAAAAATTACTCGAAGAATTAGTTGATTTATTGATGCAAACTATATATCTGTATCCATATTCTACTGATATTGGTATAGTTATTTTTGCTTACTTTTCTTACTTTTTCTTTGCTTACTATAGTATATGATATAGTTATATATTACTAGAATACAATTCTAGTCTAGTGGCAAAATTTTTTTTAATATCATATTCTCCTTCTCTTTTTTTTATAAAAAAAAAATTTCTACTTCAAAAATGAATATTTTAGTTAAAAAATTAATAACTAAAAAATGACTCTATATTGAGCTATTTGGATAAAGCATTTAAGCAACAATTTATAACTTTTTCAAATTTTTGAAATATCTGAAAAAAGTAAGAAAAATGTAAAATAAGAATATTTAAGGTTTCATATCTTTTTTTTTTTTCATTTTTTTATTGTTTTCTTCAAAAGCAATACAAATTGGTGAATTGGAAATAATTATAAGAAAAAACGAAAATTTGTGTTTTTTATGGAACATACATATCAATATGCATGGATAATACCTTTTCTTCCATTTCCTATTACTATGTTAATAGGATTTGGACTTCTACTTATTCCTGCAGCAACAAAAAATATTCGACGTATGTGGGCTTTTCCGAGTGTTTTGATGCTAACTATAGCTATGGTATTTTCTGTTAATCTTTCTATTCAGCAAATAAATGGAAATTTTATCTATCAATATCTATGGTCTTGGACTGTCAATAATGATTTTTCTTTAGAGTTCGGACACTTGATTGATCCGCTTACTTCTATTATGCCAATATTAATTACTACTGTTGGAATCATGGTTCTTATTTATAGTGATAATTATATGTCTCATGATCGAGGATATTTGAGATTTTTTGCTTATATGAGTTTTTTCAATACTTCTATGTTGGGATTAGTTACTAGTTCTAATTTAATACAAATTTATATTTTTTGGGAACTTGTAGGAATGTGTTCCTATTTATTAATAGGTTTTTGGTTCACACGACCAATTGCAGCAAGTGCTTGTCAAAAAGCTTTTGTAACCAATCGTATAGGGGATTTTGGTTTATTATTAGGAATTTTAGGATTTTATTGGATAACGGGTAGTTTAGAATTTCGAGATTTGTTCGAAATAGTTACTAAATTAATTCATAATAATGGAGTAAATTCTTTATTTATTACTCTTTGTGCTTCTTTTTTATTCCTCGGCGCAGTTGCTAAATCTGCACAATTTCCCCTTCACATATGGTTACCTGATGCTATGGAAGGACCCACTCCCATTTCGGCTCTTATACATGCTGCTACTATGGTAGCAGCAGGAATTTTTCTTGTAGCTCGTCTTCTTCCTCTTTTCATAGTCATACCTTACATAATGAATCTTATTTCCTTAATAGGTGTAATAACAGTATTATTAGGAGCTACTTTGGCTCTTGCTCAAAGAGATATTAAAAGAAGTTTAGCTTATTCTACCATGTCTCAATTGGGTTATATTATATTAGCTCTGGGTATAGGTTCTTATAGGGCTGCTTTATTCCATTTAATCACTCATGCCTATTCGAAAGCTTTATTGTTTTTAGGATCTGGATCCATTATTCATTCAATGGAATCTATTGTTGGATTTTCACCAGATAAAAGTCAAAATATGGTTCTTATGGGAGGGTTAACA